AATAAGATGTCTGACTTTAAAAGGGTTATTTTGATAGAATAAATTATGTATATATTATACTCTTATTACACTTTATGGAATTAAACCAACCTAAAGAAATCAAAATTCTATGTGCATCTTACACTTAAGTATAAAGAAAGGTAAGCTAACTAAGCTATTAGGTTCATACCCTGCTTATAGAAGAAAATCTTCTCCTCTCTAATTAAAAAAAGTAATAGTTTATTTATTTTTACTTTAATTCTAAGAACGATAATCACAATTTCATCTAATAATTGAATTAGAATATGAATAGGATTAGAATTAAATATAATATCTTTTATCCCTTTAATTTTACAAAAATCCAATAAATCAAGATCAGAAGCTGCAATAATTTATTTTTTAATCCAAAGAATAAGAAGAATTGTTTTATTAATAATAGTTGTAATTAGACTAATAAAACTTTCAATTTATAAAGAAATTATTAATTATATAATCACAATTTGTATTTTAATAAAATTAGGGGCTGCCCCATTTCATAAATGAATGCCAGAGGTAATATCAAAAATAAAATGAATCAATTGTTTTCTATTAATAACATGACAAAAAATAGCACCTTTAATAATAATCAGAAATTTAAATAATAGAAATATTTTAATTAATTTATCTATTATTTGATCTGTTGGAGTTGGATGTTTAGGGGGGATTAATACCTCATCATTACGTAAATTAATAGCTTATTCTTCAATTAATCACTTAGGATGAATGCTAGCCATTATTAAATCAATTAATTTATGAATAGTATACTGAATTATTTATAGAATAATTACTATAATAATTTGCTTCACAATAAATAGATATAATTTCTTTTTTTTAAATCAAGTGACAGCATCAAATATAATTAATACTGAAAAAATCAATTTATTTATTTTGATATTAAGAATAGGAGGGCTCCCCCCATTTATTGGATTCTTACCAAAATGGATCACTATCCAAATAATAATCTCTTGCAAAGAATTTATTATAATTTTCATTATAATTATATTTAGATTAGTAACTTTAATATTTTATATACGAATTATAATTAATATGTTTTTATTATCAAACTCAGAAAATAAATGAAAATTCAATAACTATAAAAAATATTCAACAGTAATATTTATAATAACTAATTTTAGTTTACCAATTATTTTAATTATAGATACTTTTTAATTATAAAATTAAAATAATTTTATAAAGCTTTAAGTTAAATTAAACTATTAACCTTCAAAGTTAAATTTATATTATATAATATAAGCTTTAGGAGATAATCCTACATTAGAATTGCAATCTAATATCATATATTGACTATAAAGCTTTAATAGAGGGTTAAAATAACCATAAATAAATTTACAATTTATCACCTAAATTCTTCAGTCACTCTATTATATTTTGAATAAATGATTATATTCTACTAATCACAAAGATATTGGAACTCTATATTTTATATTTGGAATATGAGCAGGAATAGTAGGGTCAGCCATAAGAATAATTATCCGAATTGAACTAGGGCAACCAGGAAGATTTATTGGAGATGATCAAATTTATAATGTTGTAGTAACAGCCCATGCCTTTATTATAATTTTCTTTATAGTAATACCTATTATAATTGGAGGTTTTGGAAATTGATTAGTACCTTTAATAATTGGAGCGCCAGATATAGCCTTTCCACGTATAAATAATATAAGATTTTGACTATTACCCCCTTCACTAACCTTATTAATAGTAAGAAGATTAGCAGAATCGGGGGCAGGAACAGGTTGAACTGTATATCCTCCACTATCAAGAAACCTATCACATAGAGGAGCATCTGTAGATTTAGCTATTTTTTCTCTCCATTTAGCAGGAGTATCATCAATTCTTGGTGCAGTAAATTTTATTTCAACTATTATTAATATACGACCAACAGGGATAACCCCTGAACGTATTCCTTTATTTGTTTGATCTGTTGGAATCACAGCATTACTTCTACTATTATCCTTACCTGTATTAGCAGGAGCTATTACTATATTATTAACAGATCGAAACTTTAATACATCATTCTTTGACCCATCAGGAGGAGGTGATCCAATTTTATATCAACATTTATTTTGATTCTTTGGTCACCCTGAAGTATATATTCTAATTTTACCCGGATTTGGATTAATTTCCCATATTATTAGTCAAGAAAGAGGAAAAAACGAAACATTTGGTAATATTGGGATAATCTATGCCATATTAGCAATTGGAATTTTAGGATTTATTGTATGAGCTCATCATATATTCACAGTCGGAATAGATGTAGATACACGAGCATATTTTACATCAGCAACTATAATTATCGCTGTACCAACGGGTATCAAAATTTTTAGATGATTAGCAACACTACATGGAGTAAAAATAAATTATTCACCATCAATAATATGAGCTTTAGGGTTTGTGTTCTTATTTACCATTGGGGGATTAACAGGAGTTATTTTAGCTAATTCTTCAATTGATATTATTCTACATGATACTTATTATGTAGTTGCCCATTTTCACTATGTATTATCAATAGGAGCTGTTTTCGCAATTATAGGAAGATTTATTCAATGATTCCCTCTATTTACTGGATTAACATTAAATCCAAAATGATTAAAAATTCAATTTATTACAATATTTTTAGGAGTAAATGTTACATTCTTCCCACAACACTTTTTAGGTTTAAGAGGAATACCTCGCCGATATTCAGATTATCCAGATAGATATACAGGATGAAATATTATTTCATCTGTTGGAAGAATTATATCAATAATTAGAATTATTATATTTATTATAATTTTATGAGAAAGAATAATTTCAAAACGAATAATTTTGTTCAATGAGAATATAACAACAAGAATTGAATGATTACAAAAAACACCCCCAGCTGAGCATTCATATAATGAAATTCCTTTATTAACCTCAATTTTCTAATATGGCAGATTAGTGCAATGAATTTAAGATTCATATATAAAGATTATAATCTTTTATTAGAAATAGCAACATGAGGAAATATTATAATTCAAGACGCAAATTCTTCATTAATAGAACAACTTATATTTTTCCATGATCATACAATTATAATTTTATCAATAATTACTGTAATAGTAGCTTATATTATAATTTCACTAACTAAAAATAAATTAATTAATCGATATTTATTAGAAGGACAAACTATTGAACTTATTTGAACTATAATACCAGCAATTACATTAATCTTCATTGCATTACCATCACTACGATTACTTTATATAATTGATGAAATTAATAACCCATCAATTACATTAAAAGTTATTGGTCATCAATGATATTGAAGTTATGAATATTCAGACTTTAGAGATACAGAATTTGATTCATATATAAAACCAACAAATGAATTAAATCCAGAAGAAATTCGACTTTTAGATGTTGATAATCGAACAGTATTACCAATAAATACACAAACCCGTGTTGTAGTAACAGCCGCAGATGTATTACATTCATGAGCAGTACCATCAATAGGAATTAAAATTGACGCAGTACCAGGACGATTAAATCAAGGAACAATTAACATCAATCGACCTGGATTAATATATGGACAATGTTCTGAAATTTGTGGTGCAAACCATAGATTTATACCCATTGTAATTGAAAGAACAACAACAGAAAATTTCCTTTCTTGAATTAAATCAATATCATTAAGTGGCTGAAAATTTTTAAAGCATTGGTCTCTTAAACCAAATTATAGTATATTAAAACCTACTCTTAATGGCCTTTAAAGGGATTAGTTTAATTATTAAAACATTAACTTGTCAAGTTAAAATTTATTACTATAGTATTCCTTATTGCCTCAAATAGCACCTTTATGATGAGAAATTTTATTTTTAATATTTATTGTAATATATATCTCCGCCAGAATTATTATTTATTTTTCATTCAATAAAAGATTAAAATCTTCAATCAATAAAAATAATATAATTAACCAATCAAAGTGATTATGATAACAAATCTATTCTCAACTTTTGACCCTGCAACATCAATTAATTACTCAATAAATTGAATTAGAAGATTAATAATATTTATAATTTTACCTTATCATTTCTGAATATTGCCAAATCGAATCAACATAGTATTTTTAAACATTACACAAAAATTACATAATGAATTTAAATTATTATTAAGAATAAATTCCAGAGGTATAACCTTGATAACAATTTCATTATTTTTATTTATTTTAATTAATAATTTTATAGGGTTAATGCCTTATATTTTTACTAGATCAAGACATCTAGTATTTTCATTAACTATAGCTCTTCCTTTATGATTAAGTATAATAATTTTTGGATGATTTAAAAATATAAACTATATATTTGCCCATTTAGTTCCTAACGGAACCCCAAATCTATTAATACCTTTTATAGTATTAATTGAAACAATTAGAAATATTATTCGACCGGGAAGATTAGCTGTGCGATTAACAGCTAACATAATTGCTGGACATTTACTAATAAGATTATTAGGAAATAAATCAATTGATGTTAATAATATTGTATTAATAATAATTATATTAGTTCAAGTTATATTAATAATATTTGAAGCAGCCGTGGCCATTATTCAAGCTTATGTATTTTCAGTATTAACAACATTATATTCCAGAGAAGTAATACATTAAACTAAACTAATATGAAAATAAATAAAAATCACCCTTATCATTTAGTAGATTATAGCCCATGACCTTTAACAGGCTCAATTGGAGCTTTAACATTAACATCAGGAATAGTTGTATGATTCCATAAAAATGAAATATATTTATTCTATATAGGATTAATTATTATAAGATTAACTATAATTCAATGATGACGAGATATTATTCGAGAAGCTACATTTCAAGGGCATCATACAATTAAAGTTACAAATGGATTAAAAATCGGAATAATTTTATTTATTATTTCAGAAGTATTTTTCTTTATTTCCTTCTTCTGAGGATTTTTTCATAGAAGATTATCACCTACTGTAGAAATTGGAATAATATGACCCCCAAAGGGAATTAATGTATTCAACCCAATAGAAATTCCTTTATTAAATACTATAATCTTATTATGTTCAGGTATAACAGTAACATGAGCCCATCATAGACTTATAAATAATAATTATACAGAAACTACTAAAAGTCTAATTATAACTGTTATATTAGGTATTTATTTTACTATTTTACAAGCTTATGAATATATAGAAGCAAGATTTTGTATTAGAGATTCAATTTATGGATCTTGTTTTTTCATAGCAACAGGATTTCATGGATTACATGTAATAATTGGAACTATTTTTTTAGGTATCTGTTTTATACGACATATTAAATGTCACTTTTCTATAAATCATCACTTCGGATTTGAAGCAGCAGCATGATATTGACACTTTGTAGACGTAGTGTGATTATTCCTTTATATTTCTATTTACTGATGAGGTAGATAATCTATTTATCCTTTTATCCTTTTAGTATAAAAAATATATTTGACTTCCAATCAAATGATCTTAAATTAAAACCCAAGGGAGGATAATCTATATTATTATAAATTCATTAATATTATCAATCATCTTAGCATTTATTATAATATTACTATGCACAACAATTTCAAAAACTTCTAAAAAAGACCGAGAAAAAATATCACCATTTGAATGTGGATTTGACCCAAAAAGATCCGCTCGATCACCATTTTCGATCCAATTTTTTTTAATCGCTGTACTTTTTTTAATTTTTGACATCGAAATCGCAATTATATTGCCAATTATCCTAACTTTAAAATTGAGAATAACAAAAATATGAATTATAACTATTAGTATATTTATTATTATTCTTATTATAGGGTTATATCATGAATGAAATAATGGAGTGCTAGAATGAGCTAAATGGGGTAATAGTTTAATAATATAACATTTAAATTGCAATTAAAAGATACTAATTTATAGTTTACCTCTATTCAAAGATAAAGAAGTAAAAGTTACAATTAGTTTCGACCTAAAATTAGGATTAATTATTATCCCTTATCTAATATACATATATATTAATTGAAGCCAAAATTAGAGGCTTTTCATTGTTAATGAAACAATTGATTTTATTAATAATCCAATTAAACAGAGAAAGAAGAATCTAAAAGAAGCTGCTAACTATCTTTTAAAGCGGTTAAACTCCGTTTTTCTCTTATTTATGTAGTTTAAATATAAAACCCCTCATTTTCAATGAGAAAACAAGAAATTATTCTTTATAAATATTACTTAAAAGGTGATACCTATATTAACTTCTTCAGAGTTATGCTTTAAAAATTTAAGCTATTCAAGTAAATTAAAATAATTAAAAAGAGAAAAAAAAAGATATAACTAATTATATAAATCTTTACATTATTTAATTGATAAGTAGAATAATATAAACTCAAATAATTTAGTAAATTAGGTATAATCCCAGAAATAATATATTCCCCCCATCTATGATCCATAAATATATAAGATATTTTAGAATAATATAAAGAATTATTATAAATTATATATGTTCTAAAAGAAGGTATAAATCATATACAACTAATAAATTCAACAATATAATTAAAAGAAATCCCAAAGATAGAATCATAGATATTCATTATAGATAATCTATATCCTAATCAACCCCCTAAAAAGATAAATAATAAGGGTATAACCTTCAAAATAAAAGGAAGATATAAAAAATTAGGATAAGGAAATATTAATCATATTAAAATTCTTCCTCTTAAAATTGATATAAAAGTTAATAAAACTAAAGATAATAGTATATTAGAGTCTTCATAATAATTAGTAAAATTTATTAAATTCATAGAACCTTTAAAACAAAAATAAATTAATCGTAATCTATAACTGACAGTTAAACCCACTGATAAATAAAACAAAATATAAATGTATATATTATTATAATCAAATGATATTAATTCTAATGATATATCCTTTCTGTAAAACCCAGATAAAAAAGGAAAACCACATAAAGATAAATTGGAAATACAAAAACAAGAACAAGTAAAAGGAATACAATTAATTAAATAACCCATATGACGAATATCCTGAGAATCATTTATACAATGAATAATTATTCCAGCACATAAAAATATTAAAGCCTTAAAAAAAGCATGAGTTAATATATGATAATAAGAACAAAAATTATAACCTATAAATAAAACTCTTATTATTAAACCTAATTGACTTAAAGTTGATAAAGCAATAATTTTTTTCAAATCATATTCAAAATTAGCTGCCAACCCAGATATAAACATTGTTAAACAAGAAATTATTAAAAAGATATCTAAATTATAATTATAAATTAAATCTCTAAAACGAATTAATAAATAAACCCCAGCTGTCACTAGTGTAGAAGAATGAACCAAGGCAGAAACAGGAGTAGGTGCAGCCATAGCTGCAGGCAATCAAGAAGAAAATGGAATCTGAGCTCTCTTAGTGAATGAAGCTAAAATTAATAAATAGAGTAATCAATAAGAAACTTCTTGATTAAGAAAATTTAAATAATAAATAAAATTTCATCTACCTAAATTAAATAATCAAGAGATACTAATCAAAATACAAACATCCCCAATACGATTACTTAAAATAGTTAATATACCAGCATTATAGGATTTAAAATTTTGATAGTAAATTACTAAACAATAAGAAACTAAACCTAACCCATCCCAACCTAATAAAATTCTAATTAAATTAGGACTAATAATTAAAAATATTATAGATAAAACAAATAACAGAACAATAAATAAAAATCGTAATTTAAAGATATCTGTATATATATAAGAAGAACTATAAAAAATTACTATAGAAGAGATTAATATAACTCTACCTATAAACAATAATGATATTCAGTCTAAATATAAGGATATTGTTAAACAAGAAGAATTTAATGAAATTAATTCCCAATCCAAAAAAATAGAACTTAAATTATATAAAAATAATAAACCAATATAAAAAAAAGAGATTCTAAAAATAAATAAAATAATAGATCAAACTTTATATAAATCTAAAATGGATTTAGAGAATTAATATTCACCAATAACACCACAAATTATTATTCTTTTTAAACTATCCAAATCCTAAATAAATAAAGTAAATCCATCAAATTTTAAAACTAAAAAATTAAGAGGAATTAAATGAAAAAGAATTAATATATATTCACGAATATTAATAGAACTAAAATAAGATAAACCTCTATAAGTATTACCATGTTGAGTTATAGAGAATAAATAAATTCTATAACAACATCTTATAAAAGATAAGATGCCTAAAAACACAAAAGTTATATAATCCCATGAAATAATAGAATTAATTAAGTAAATTTCACCCAATAAATTTAATGAAGGAGGGGAAGATATATTATTAGAACAAAGAATGAATCATATTAATGATAATCTAGGTAATATTATCAAATAACCTTTATTAATAAATAAACTACGACTATAGCTACGCTCATAAATAATATTAGCCAGGCAAAAAAGAGCAGAAGAACAAAAACCATGACCAATTATTATAACTAAAGAACCACAAAATCCATAAAAATTATAAGATATAATACCACAAATCACTAGAGATATATGAGCAACAGAAGAATAAGCAATAATTGACTTAATATCAATTTGGAATATACATAAAAATCTAACAATTAAAGCACCTCATAAACTTAATCTTATTCAAATATAATTATAAATAACAGTATAAGAGCCTATAAATATATAAATACGAATTAAACCATAACCACCTATTTTTAATAAAATTGCAGCTAAAATTATTGATCCTGAAATAGGAGCCTCAACATGAGCCTTAGGTAATCAAAAATGAAAAAAAGGAATAGGTATTTTAAATAAAAATGCCATAATTATAGAAATATATAAATAAGTCCCTAATGAATCCAAGGAAATAAATCAAAAATCCAGTGAATTAGTTATAAGATTAATATAAAAAATACCTAATAATAAAGGTAATGAAGCAAATAAAGTATAAAAAAGTAAATAATAACCAGCAAGAATACGCTCAGGCTGATATCCCCACCCAAAAATTAAAAAAAGGGTGGGAATTAATGAACTCTCAAAGGAAATATAAAAAATAAATATATTTAAAGAACAGAAAGTTAATAATAAAGATATCATTATTAATAATAAAACTAATCCAAAAAAAATTAAGTTATGCTGATTTAAATAAATTTTAATTCTAGCTATTATTATTAAAAATAAAATAAAATAAGATAACCCTACCAAAGAATAAGATAAAATATCTAGACCAAATAAATTTCCTGAAGAACAAATAAAATCATAACAAATATTAAAAAAAATAAAAATGAAACACATTAATATATAAATATGTATTATTATTCAATAATTATTCAATAAGGGGATCAAAAACAAAATCATAAATATATATTTTATCATGATAATAATGATATTCTTAATAAATAATCGTTACCTTGACTGCGAACTAAACTTACTAAAATTGATAAACCCAAAGCACCTTCACAAACCGTAAATACTAAAAAAATTATAGAAAAATATAATTCATAACCATAATTTATTATTATTATAAATATAAATAAAAAAACACATAAAACTATAAATTCTAAACTTAACAAAGAGAGTAATAGATGCTTACGTGTAGAACAAAAAATAATTACCCCACACAATAAATTGAATAAAAGAATATATTCCAATAAAATAAGTTTTAATAGTTTAAATAAAAACAATGATTTTGTAAGTCATAATTAGGTTAATCCTTTAAAACTTCAGTAAAAAGCCCAAACTTATCTTTAATCTCCAAAATTAATATTTTAAATTAAAATATTTACTGATATTGAATATAGTTATATCAATAATAATTATTATATCTTTAATTATGTTATGTTTAAATCACCCTTTAAGTATAGGGCTTATCTTAATTATTCAAACTATAATAACAGCTATAATTGTTGGTTATATAATATCATCATTTTTATTCTCTTATATCATTATAATAATTATACTAAGAGGAGTTTTAGTACTTTTTATTTATATATCAAGAATTGCATCAAATGAAAAATTTAATTCACCAATTAAAATAATATTAACTTCATTATTATTATTTATTATTATTAATTATTATATTTATATATATAATAATTTGTATATAGGGGATAATCTATATGTAAATGAAGTTATTAGATTAATTAAAATTTTCAATACTATAACAGCTCAAATCACATTAATAATAATTATATATTTATTATTAACAATAATTGTAGTGTCTAATAATGCAAAAGTAACTGAAGGGCCTCTGCGAATAAAAAGATAAATTAATTTATGAATAAACCTTTACGAAAAAGACATCCATTATTTAAAATTATTAATAATTCATTAATTGATTTACCTTCCCCTTCATCAATTTCACTATGATGAAACTTTGGGTCATTATTAGGTTTATGTTTAATAATACAGATTATTAGAGGATTATTTTTAGCTATACACTATACAGCAAATATTGAGCTAGCATTTAATAGAGTAGTTCATATTTGTCGAGACGTAAATAACGGATGATTAATACGATATACTCATGCAAATGGAGCTTCATTATTTTTTATTTGTTTATATTTACATATTGGCCGAGGATTATATTATGGATCATATAAATTAATAATAACTTGATCTGTTGGAGTTATTTTACTATTATTAATTATGGGAACAGCATTTTTAGGATATGTATTACCTTGAGGTCAAATATCTTTATGAGGGGCCACAGTAATTACTAATTTATTATCTGCTGTACCTTATTTAGGGAAAACTCTTGTAATATGATTATGAGGGGGGTTTTCAGTAGAAAACGCCACATTAACCCGATTTTTTACTCTACATTTTCTATTACCTTTTATTATTTCTGGTATAGTAATTGTCCATTTACTATTTTTACACCAAACTGGAAGAAATAACCCTTTAGGATTAAACTCAAATTATGATAAATCACCATTCCACCCTTATTTTTCTATTAAAGATTTAATAGGAATCATAATTACATTATTTATATTTTCTTTATTAATTCTTTTAGAACCTCGAATATTAGGTGATCCTGAAAATTTTATTCCAGCAAATCCGTTAGTTACCCCAGTTCATATTCAACCTGAATGATATTTTTTATTTGCTTATGCAATTTTACGATCAATTCCTAACAAATTAGGAGGTGTAATTGCAATAATTATATCAATTTTAATTATTTTAGTACCTATAATTTTAAATAAAAGAAAATTTCAAGGTAATACATTTTATCCTTTAAGAAAAAGATTATTCTGAAGAATGGTAACAATTATTATTTTATTAACATGAATTGGTGCACGGCCTGCAGAAGAACCTTATATTTTAACAGGGCAAATACTGACAATTATATATTTTATATATTTTGTTATTAACCCTTTAATTGTAAATATTTGAGATAAACTACTAGAATAATTAATTAAAGTCAATAAGTTTTAGATAAACTTATACTTTGAAAGTATATAATGAAAGTTTAATTCTTTCATTGACTTTAATACTTAAATTAATGAATTTAAATATTAGTTAATTAATATTAATAATAAACCCAGATAAAATAAAAAGTAATTTAATGATAAAGGCAAAAATAGTTTCCAAGTCAGATATATTAATTTATCATAACGAAATCGAGGCAATACCCCACGAACTCAAATAAATCAAAATACTAAAATTATAATCTTTAAATAGAAAAAAATTGATCATAAATCACATCCTAAAAACAAAATAACTGTTAATATTCTTATAAAAATAATATTTATATATTCAGATAAAAAAATAAAGGCAAATCCACCTCTTCTATATTCCACATTAAATCCTCTAACTAATTCACTTTCACCTTCAGCAAAGTCAAAGGGAGAACGATTTGTTTCAGCTAAACAAGAAGAAATTCAACAAAAAAATAAGGGCAATCTTAAAAATAAAAATCAAGCATATAATTGATAATATATAAATCTTAAAAGGTTATAATTAGAAACAAAGATAATAATACATAATAAAATTATAATCATTCTAACTTCATAAGAAATTACTTGAGCAACAGACCGAAGACTCCCTAAAAGGGCATAATTAGAATTAGATGACCAGCCTGACAATATAATACCATAAACACTTATACCAGTACAAACTAAAAAAAATAAAATTCCATAATCAAAATTATATAAATTATATAAAAAGGGATACAAAACCCATAAAATAAAGGACAAAATTAATAAAAAAATAGGAGAAATATAATAAACTAATAAATTTGATTTATTAGGAAAAATTTGTTCCTTAAAAAATAATTTAAGTCCATCAGAAAAAGGTTGCAAAAGACCAATAAGACCTAACTTATTAGGACCTTTACGAAGTTGAATATATCCTAGTACCCTTCGCTCCAATAAAGTAACAAAAGAAACACAAATTAAGACGCAAACAATTATTAATAAATAAATAAATAGATACAATACTATTTGTAATAATGAATTACATTAATAAATTCTAAATTTACTGCACTAATCTGCCAAAATAGCTTAAAATTATTCATTAATAACAAAAATATTTGATATAAATGGTCCTTTCGTACTAATTTATATATTAGCTAAAAAGATAGAAACCGACCTGGCTCACGCCGGTCTGAACTCAGATCATGTAAAATTTTAAAGGTCGAACAGACCTAGAAATTAAGCTTCTGCACTTAAATCTAATTTTAATCCAACATCGAGGTCGCAAACTTCTCTATCAATAAGAACTCTCCAGAAAAATTACGCTGTTATCCCTAAGGTAATTTAATCTATATATCCATAAAATAGGATCCTAAAAATAAAAATTATTAATAAATAAAATATGAGAGTTTAAAAAATCTCAATGTCACCCCAACAAAATTTAAATATAATTTATCTAATAATATTAATCAAAAAATAAAATGAATTAAATTTAAATAAAATTCTATAGGGTCTTCTCGTCCCATTTATAAATTTAAGCTTTTTAACTTAAAAATTAAATTCAATATAATTAATATAAAGAAAGTTATTCCCTCATCCAACCATTCATACAAGCCTCCAATTAAAAGACAAATGATTATGCTACCTTCGCACAGTCAAGATACTGCGGCTATTTAATTAAATTAATCATTGAGCAGGTTAGACTTAATAAAAAATACATTAAGACATGTTTTTGTTAAACAGGTGAAGAATTAAATTGCCGAGTTACTATATATTATTTAAATAATCTACTAATTTTATCATTATAACTAAATAATTAAAAATTAAATAATAAATCTTAATAAAAATTCAAGATCAAAATAAATTAATATAAATTAAGGTATAATTATAACAAAATAATAATGATGAAAATTTCTAATTCTACATAACCTTATGTAAATATTTGATCTATAAAGAAACTAAAGAGCTTATCCCCTTTAATTTTAAATTACCTAAAATTTACAACAGAAATAAATTGATCTGTTGGAGTTAAGTAATTATGAATTAAATTCAATTATTAAGAAACCAGATAAATTAGAATTGAATAACATATAATTTCTATTTAATATTTATTAATAGCTTTATCACAATAAACAACAATTTTAAATAGATCCTCTAAGTTCGGGAAATTTATTATGTAAATATTTGAATTAGATAAACCCTGATACAAAAGGTACAAGATATAAATATTCTACTTTTATAATTTTATAAAATTAACCTTTACAGTCAAAATAAGCTATAAATAAAAATATTTATTCTTCAAAAAATACTAAAATGTAAGATAATTCTATTAACAATTATATAAAAAAAATAAATTTTAAATTTAAATAATATCAAACTAATTTGAATTGCACAAATAAATTTTTAGTGTAAATAAAAATCAATCCTAGATTTTAGCTTGTATAAGTCCAGCCCCAGCTTCCGATAGGGCTACTTTGTTACGACTTATCCCATCTTATAATGGGAGTGACGGGCGATGTGTACTTAATCAAGAACATATATCATGAGTAATATATTTTAAACATTACAATTAAATCCAATTTAATAAACTAAATTAATAGTTTAATCTAATAATTAAAAAAATTAAATGTAACCCATTTCAATCCTCTATATAGCTGCACCTTGACCTGACATAAAATTCAATAAAAATTTATGAGAATTATTTCTAATAAAACACTCTATCAGACAGAGATATACAAACTAATTTATATAATAAAGGTAAAATTTATCGTGGATTATCAATTACAGAACAGGTTCCTCTAAAATGATTAAAATTACCGTCAAATCTTTTCAATTTAAAGAACAAAACTTATAATACTAAGAAATTTAAATTTACACTCCGAATAATAGGGTATCTAATCCTAGTCTATCTAGTCAAAGCATCTTATAATCTATATAACCTAATTATTAATATTAAAATTTAAATTTCACCCTAAATAATAAATTTAATAATCAATATTTATTTATTTAAATAATATTCTAAAATAAATAACTTTAACTAATTGTGTAACCGCAGCTGCTGGCACAACTTTTGCTAGTTATAAAATAATTAACTATATCTTAAATTACTAAATAATATAAAAATATAAACTGCGAATAAAAATTAAAACTTATTATTTAAATAAATTCTATAAAACACACAATAATTTACATATTAAAAATCAATATAAAGAAATCTAAAATAAACCAAAATCAAATTTATTAATTAAATTAAATCAATTACTGATATACGATATATTGGAACAGTACAAATTTTCCCCCTCGCTAGCTCGGTCTCACTCCTGGTCCATAGTACCTCTGGACTAGTTCGGATACTATATATCTATAGTTGCATATGTAACTTTGGTTCCATATGTCATATACTAATAGTTATTCTATTTCCTAACTCACATTTAAGTTCGTTACAAATATCTAACTGTTATATCTATTTATAAGATATAATTTAATATATGTATCTATGACTTATGTATATTCTAACCCCTGGTTATAGCATTAATACTTAACTCCAACAGATCAAATATTTACATATAGATTATCCCCCCAGACAGATGGCCCTCCGGTCCCCCCGGTCTCCTATATACTAATATAAAAG